AAGCGTACACTTACACTAGTGTAAAGCGTACACTTACACTAGTGTAAAGCGTACACTTACACTAGTGTAAAGCGTACACTTACACTAGTGTAAAGCGTACACTTACACTAGTGTAAAGCGTACACTTACACTAGTGTAAAGCGTACACTTATAGTTGAAAAAATAAACTACTCGAGGCTTTCTGTTTCCGGGGGGTTTGCAGATTTGTTAGGCATCTCAGGAGTTTAGGGGGGTAGGGGGGTTTGACGCTTAAAAACCGCCACCCCAGGGGACATTTTAGGGATTTTTCGAGTGAGAAACCCCTGCTTATGCTCTTGATATTAAGATATGCAATTTTTGTGTTATGACTTTCAACCCGAATACTATTTCCTTGTAGCCTAGGATATGTTTGACCTTGTTAGCAAGTTTACGTGCCCTGTGAAATGCCAATTGAAAAGAAAAGAAAAAAAAAAGAACCAGTGACCCCCTAGAGAGAACGCCCGGCATGGGGGGTTATCTCGCCAGATGATTTCCACCATTAACTTATGCAAGCGTCGATGAAAGTATGTGGGATAATATCAATCAATGGCCCTGAAATAGGAACCAGATGCCAGGAATAGTTCACTAGGTGAAACCCCCACGATATTTGTCCCTCATCATCATTAACCGTTAGCGCGTTATTTGTGCTGGTTGGTCGGTTCTTACTGCGTAAAATAGTTAGAATCTAACGAGATGAGGCTCCGTGGTATATATTTGGAAGTGAATGATTAGTTAGGTCTTATAAGATTGTCTATGTAAATCTTGAAATAATGGTGATGTATGAATGGTCAAAGCCTAGAAATGGTGATAATACATATATGTACTAAATCATCCTATGTATGAGTAATATAAATTAATGGTCATTATACATATATGTATATACGGACTACAAGGAGTAGTTTAGACTAGAACGCTAGCTTTGGGAGTTAGTGGTGGGGGTTAAAATCCCTCCTCTTTGAGCAGCAGGGGGGACTTTAACCCCCAACATTCGGCTTACAAGGCCGACGCTCTGGGTTTGAGCTACTAGTGCATAGTAGTTCAAGGGCTTTGTTTTCTAATCATCCAGTTAGGGGCATGAAAATTAGAAACAGGGAGAAATAGAGTAAGGAGGCGATTTGTCCGATGATGATGAAGGGGTGTTCGACGGGCATGCCCCCGATTCAGGTTAGAATAGCAACGTCGGCGACAAGGGCTCAGAATAGAAGTTGGGTGATTGGGCGGAATGTGAGGCTTCGTTGTTTGGATGTGTGGAGGGCGGGCACTAGAAGTAGTACGAGAATCGAGGCTAATAACGCTAATACGCCGCCTAGTTTGTTTGGGATTGAACGAAGAATTGCGTAAGCAAACAGGAAGTATCATTCAGGCTTGATGTGGGGGGGAGTAACAAGGGGGTTAGCGGGGATAAAGTTGTCGGGGTCCCCCAAAAGGTTGGGTGAGAATAGTGCCAGGGATGTTAGGGCAATGAGTATGGTTGCAAAGCCGAGGAGGTCTTTGTATGAAAAGTATGGGTGGAAAGGGATTTTGTCTGCGTTGGAGTTTAGCCCGAGGGGGTTGTTTGAGCCTGTCTCGTGTAGGAAGAGTAGGTGAATAATAGTAAGAGCTGCAATGATGAAGGGAAATAGAAAGTGGAAGGCGAAAAATCGGGTCAGAGTGGCGTTGTCGACAGAGAAGCCCCCCCAGATTCATTCGACTAGGGTGTTACCCACATACGGTACTGCGGACAGTAGGTTAGTGATGACTGTTGCCCCTCAGAAGGATATTTGTCCTCAGGGTAAGACGTAGCCCACGAAGGCTGTCATTATCACGAGGAGGAGAAGGATAACACCGATGTTTCATGTTTCTTTGTAGAGGTACGAGCCGTAGTACAGGCCTCGTCCAATGTGAAGGTAGATGCAGATGAAAAAGAAGGATGCGCCGTTAGCATGAACGTTTCGAATGAGTCATCCGTAGTTTACATCCCGGCAGATGTGTGCGACAGATGAAAAGGCGGTAGCAATGTCGGAGGTGTAGTGTATTGCTAAAAATAACCCTGTGAGGATTTGGGCAATTAAGCAGAGGCCAAGTAGGGAGCCAAAGTTCCATCATACCGAAATATTGGATGGGGCGGGGAGATCGATTAGTGCGTCGTTAGCAATTTTTAGTAGCGGGTGAGTTTTCCGGAGGCTTGCCATTAGAGGTTTTAATAGTTGAATACAACGGTGATTTTTCAATTCATTAGTCCTGGTAAGAGCTATGATCTTAATAGATGAAAGGCGGTAGCAGGGGGCATCGCTAAAAATAACCTTGTGATAATTAGGGCAATTAAGTAGAGGCCAAGTAGAGAGCCAAAGTTCCAACATACCGAAATATTGATGGGGCGGGGAGTTGATTAGCGCGTCGTTAGCAATTTTTAGTAGTGGGTGAGTTTTCCGGAGGCTTGCCATTGGAGGTTTTTATAGTTGAATACAACGGTGATTTTTCAATTCATTAGTCCTGGTTAAAGTCCGGGTAAGAATCATGACCTACTTTATGTCTTTGCTATTGTTCGGCTTGGTGCTAGGCCTGGTTGCTGTTGCCTCTAACCCCTCGCCGTACTTTGCTGCCCTGGGGTTGGTTGTGGTGGCTGGTTTAGGTTGTGGGGTGTTGATGGGGCATGGGGGTTCTTTCTTGTCTTTAGTTCTCTTCTTGATTTATTTAGGGGGTATGTTGGTTGTATTTGCGTACTCAGCAGCCCTGGCTGCTGAGCCTTACCCCGAGAGTTTAGGCAGCTGACCTGTGGTGGTTCTCATGGGGGCTTATTTGTCGGGGGTGGGGTTGGTGTCTAGTCTGTTCTGGGGCGGGTGGTATGAGTCCTCTTGGCTGCCTGTGGAAGAGCTCGGTGAATTTTGCATGCTTCGAGGGGATGTTGCGGGGGTAGCAATGATATATTCGTTTGGTGGGGCGATACTAGTGGTTAGCGCGTGGGTTCTTCTTCTTACTTTGTTCGTTGTGTTAGAGCTTACTCGGGGTCTGGGCCGGGGCACGCTTCGTGCAGTTTAGATTATGAGGGTGAGCGTGGCAAGTGTTAGTGTTAGGAGGAACAGTATTAGGTAAGTTTTGGTGGCCCCCCGTTGGGTGTTGCTTGTAGTTGTGATGAGGGGGATGTTTATAGAGGTGATTGCTTTTGGCCCTGACTTCTCTAGTCATGTCTGGTCGATTATTTGGGTGGCGATTGTTTGTCCTAGGATTAGGTTTAGTTTTGGGGTTAGTCGGTGAGTGATTGTCGGGAAGAAGCCTAGCATGTTGGAGAAGTGATGGGGGAGCAGTTTGGGGGAGGGGCTGAATTGTTTGCTTGCCAGGGAGGCAAGTTCTAGCGCAGTTAGAAGGCCCAGGATGGTTACTAAAAGGGCGGCTAGTTTTAGTAGGGGGGGTATAGACATAATGGGTGTTTTTATAGGGGGGATGTTTGAAGTAATAAGCAGGCCGGCTAGAATGCTCCCTCAGGCAAGTCGTTTGATAGGGCTGATTACGGCGGGGTTGTTTTCATTGATGGGGGAGAGTGAATTAAATCGTGGGTTTCCCATGGACACAAAAAAGACTAGGCGGAGGCTATAGACAGCTGTGAAAGAAGTAGCTAGTAGTGTGAGGGTTAGGGCCCAGGCATTAAGGTGGGATGTATTTAGGGCCTCAATGATTGCGTCTTTGGAGAAAAAGCCCGCTAAAAAGGGGGTGCCGGTGAGGGCGAGGCTCCCGATAGTGAGGCAGGAAGATGTGAAGGGGACCAGATTGTGTATGCCGCCTATTTTCCGGATGTCTTGCTCATCGTTTAGGCTGTGAATGATTGAGCCTGAGCAGAGGAAAAGTATTGCTTTAAAAAAGGCATGGGTACAGATGTGAAGGAAAGCAAGTTGTGGCTGGTTTAGTCCGATAGTGACTATTATTAGGCCTAGCTGGCTTGACGTAGAGAAAGCTACAATCTTTTTGATATCGTTCTGGGTTAAGGCACAGGTGGCTGTAAATAGTGTGGTGAGGGCCCCTAGGCAGAGGCAGGTTGTGAGGGCTGTTTGGTTGTTTTCCATTAGTGGGCTTACCCGAATTAGGAGAAAAATTCCCGCGACAACTATAGTGCTTGAGTGTAGTAGGGCAGAGACCGGTGTTGGACCTTCCATGGCCGAGGGGAGCCAGGGGTGTAGGCCAAATTGGGCGGACTTACCGGTGGCGGCAACGATTAGGCCCAGTAGCGGGAGTGTGAGGTTCGTGTTATTAGTGCTTGAGAATATTTGATGTATTTCTCATGAGTTGACGTTTGTAGCTAGTCATGCTATAGCAAGGATTAGGCCGATATCCCCGATGCGATTATATACAACTGCTTGGAGGGCGGCGGTGTTTGCGTCGGCTCGGCCGTATCATCAGCCAATGAGCAGGAACGATATAATGCCTACGCCCTCTCAGCCGATGAAAAGCTGGAATATATTGTTAGCTGTGACTAGAACAACCATGGCGATTAGAAAGACAAGCAAATATTTGAAGAATCGGCTCATGTGGGGGTCTGAGTGCATGTATCAAGATGCGAACTCCATAATTGACCAGGTGACGTAGAGGGCCACGGGGATAAAAATGGTCGAGTAGAGATCGAACTTAAGGCTGACATTGATGTCGAATGCGAGTGTGTTTATTCAGGTTCAGGTGGTAATAATCGTCTCTGCGCCCTCGTCTATAAACAGAATTAGTGGCAGGAGGCTAGTTATAAATGCTAGTTTTACTGCTGTTTTGACCTGGGTGAGGGCTCAGTGGGATCCTTTAGGTTGGGGGGTCATAGTTGTGAGTACGGGGTAGGTTAGTAGTGTAAAAATAATAATTAAGCTCGAGGCTATAATAACAGGGGTCGGGTGCATAGCTGCTACTTGGAGTTGCACCAAGAGTTTCTGGTTCCTAAGACCAGCGGATAGCTATTATCCTTTAGGAGCTTGTGAGTGAGCCCCGGGGTTCAACCAGGGTCGTGAAAGTTAGCAGTTTTCGTTGCTTGCAAGCCTCTCTCGGTGGGCAAGGGGAGTTTCACCCCTGTTTTTAGAATCACAATCTAACGTTTTTGTTAAACTATGTCCACAAGCAGTTCAACCCCAGATTAACTCGGGCTTGAGGATTAATAGTGCGAGGGGTAGTAGGTGAAGGGCTATCAGCAAGTGTTCCCGAGTGTGTGATGGTTCTAAAGCAAGTATGTGTGATGGTGCGGGGCCTCGTTGGGTTGTAAGGAACATGTATAGTGAGTAAGCTGCGGTGATAAGTGTGCCCGATCCTGTTAGGGCGATTGTTCAGTGGGACCAGTTGAATAGGGAGGTTAAGATTATGAGCTCCCCTACTAAGTTAGGTAGGGGGGGCAGGGCTAAATTAGCGAGGCTGGCAATGAATCATCACGAGGTCATTAGTGGGAGGAGCATTTGTATGCCCCGAGCTAAGATTATTGTTCGGCTGTGTGTTCGTTCATAGTTTGTGTTTGCCAGGCAGAAAAGGGCTGAGGAGGTCAGGCCGTGGGCAATTATTAGAATTAGGGCCCCAGAAAATCCTCAGGGGGTTTGGATGAGAATGCCCCCAACTACTAGGCCCATGTGGCTAACAGATGAGTAGGCGATTAATGATTTTAGGTCTGTTTGTCGTAGGCAGATAGAGCCGGTTATGACCACGCCCCACAGAGCGAAGATGATGAAGGGGTAGCTTAGCTCTTTAGTTAGAGGCTCCAGTACGACGAGTATGCGTATTATGCCGTACCCGCCCAGTTTTAGTAAGACTGCTGCAAGAACCATGGAGCCGGCTACCGGGGCCTCCACATGTGCTTTGGGGAGTCACAAATGTACTCCGTATAGAGGTATTTTTACTAGAAAAGCTAGTAAGCAGCCCGCTCACCACAATTTGTCTGCGTATGTGGTTAATGGGGCGGGGGTTGAGTATTGGAGGGTCAGAAGTGAGAGGGTCCCTGTGTTGTTTTGTAAGACGAGAAGGGCTACGAGAAGGGGTAGTGAGCCTGCTAGGGTGTAAAATAAGAAGTAGGTGCCTGCGTTGAGTCGCTCTGTTTGGTTTCCTCAGCGTGTGATGAGAATGAGGGTCGGAATGAGGGTGGCTTCAAATATGACGTAGAACATGATGATTTCTGTGGCGCTGAATGCTAGGATCAGAAAAAGTTGTAGGGAGGTTAATAGCATGATGTATGCTCGTTGGCGATTTAATGGTTCGGAGGCCATGTGATTTTGGCTAGCAAGAATCATTAGGGGTAGAAGTCAGCAAGTTAAGGCTAGGAGGGGGGTGGAAAGGGGGTCCGTTGCTATGTAAAGGTTTAGAGAAGATCAGCCTGTCTCCGACAAGTTCTTTAGTCAGCTTAGGCTGATTACTGCGATTGCGAGGCTGTGGCACAATGTTGTTGGTCATAGCCATTTAATTGGGGCTAGTCACGCTGTTGGTACAAGCATTAGGGTGGGGATTAAGATTTTTAGCATTGTAGGAGGTTGAGGCTTTGTAGACGGTCAGATCCATGGGTTCGGGCGGTGGCTACGAGCAGGCCTAGACCTGCGCTTGCTTCGCAAGCTGAGAAGGCCAAGAGAAGTAGGGGGGGGGCTGAAAAGTTAGTGGCGGATAATTGTATGGCTCATAGGGAGAGGGCAATAAATAGAGAGAGTATTATGCCTTCGAGACAGAGTAGGGCGGAGAGGAGGTGGGTTCGGTGGAATGCTAGTCCTGTTAGTCCTAGTATGAAGGTGCATGAGAAAGCAAAATGGGTGGGGGTCATTAGGTTATTATGGACTTGAACCATAAGCTTTTGAGCCCAAATCAAATGTTTTCTTTAAACTAATCACCTATTCGGCCCACTCTAGGCCGCCTTGCAGTCATTCATAGATTAGGCCGAGGGTGAGGAGGGCTAAGACTAGGGAGGCTCAAGAAAATGTTAGTAGGGGGGATGCCAATTGGTTACCTCACGGGAGGGGAAGGAGAAGGGCAATTTCTAGGTCGAAAAGAAGAAACAGGATGGCGACTAGGAAGAATCGCAAGGAGAAAGGTAGTCGAGCTGAGCCGACGGGGTCGAAGCCACATTCATAGGGGGAGAGCTTTTCATGGTCGGGGGATATTAGGGGGAGCCAAAAAGACACAATAGCTAGCAGGGTAGAGAGAGAAATAGAAGTAACAATAATTGTAATGACTAGGTTCATTATCTTTCCTTGGATTTTAACCAAGACCAGGTGATTGGAAGTCACATATACTAAGTTTAGTACTAGAAAGATTATGATCCTCATCAGTAGATTGAGATGTATAAGAAGAGTCAGACGACGTCTACGAAGTGTCAGTATCAGGCAGCGGCTTCAAAGCCGAAGTGGTGTTCGGAGGTAAAGTGGTGTTGGACTTGTCGGAGTAGGCACACGGTCAGGAAAGTAGACCCGATGATAACATGGAGTCCGTGGAAGCCTGTTGCCACAAAGAATGTAGAGCCATAGACTCCGTCCGCAATAGTGAAGGGCGCTTCATAGTACTCCAGGGCTTGTAGGAAGGTGAAGTAAAAGCCAAGTAAGATGGTTAGTAATAGGGATTGAATTGCTTGGTTACGCTCACCCTCCATGATGCTGTGGTGGGCCCAGGTAACAGTTACGCCTGAAGCAAGTAAAACTGCTGTGTTAAGCAGTGGGACTTCGAAGGGGTCTAGGGGAGTGATCCCTGTGGGGGGTCAGCAGCCCCCTAATTCAGGGGTGGGGGCAAGAACGGAGTGATAGAAAGCTCAGAAAAAGCCTAGGAAGAAGAACACTTCTGAGGTGATGAATAAGACTATGCCGTATCGTAGGCCTTTTTGGACGGGGGGTGTGTGGTGGCCTTGGAATGTCCCTTCTCGTGTGATGTCTCGTCATCATTGATATATTGTGAGGAGTAGTAGGGTTAGTCCTAGAGTCAGCAGGGTAATAGAGTCGTAGTGAAATCAGATTGCAAGACCTGATGTTAACAGTAAAGCGGCGACCGCGCCTGTAAGCGGCCAAGGGCTGGGATCGACTATGTGGTATGCGTGTGCTTGGTGGGTCATTAGGTGTTTACTAGTAAATAGAGGTTTAGAAGAAGTATAAGTACATAGGCTTGAATTATTGTTTCGGCCACTGCTACAAGCGTGGTTGTTAAGGTAGCGACAGCCACAGCCGCACCAAACGGAGAAGAACGATGCCAATTAGGGGGCTAGTTGGGGGAGTAGGCGACCTGCTCAGGGGTTAAGGCCAAGTCGGCGAGGATCAAGGTCGAAGGATGGGGTGGCAAGAGGTCGAAAAAAAAGAGCTCACGAAGGGGGTGGTTTGGGAAAAATACATGCTAGAAGTAGGGTTAGGAGAATTGCGCGTCACAGGTAAATCGTGCGGAGTAGAAAGATTAGTCCTAGGGTTAGTAGGATTACGGAGTCAAAGAGATAGTAGGTGATAAGACCGGAAATCAGGAGGAGCACGGTCGCGGCGTTTGCAAGCGGCCGCGGATTGGGTTCAATTGGGCAATAGGTTGGGTTATAATGAGCCATTAGGTGTTTTCTTGTAGATAGAGGCCTAGAAGGAGTACAAATACATAGGCTTGAATTATGGCCACGGCTACTTCTAGTAGTGATAATAAAAGTAGTAGCGTGCCGGTTAAAATTGCCACTGCCGGCATTAAGGGGAGAAGAACGAAGGCAGCTGTGGCGATTAGTTGGATGAGCAGGTGCCCTGCTGTGAGGTTGGCAGTCAGTCGAACACCTAGGGCTAAGGGTCGAATAAAGAGGCTGATTGTTTCGATAATGACTAGAACTGGGATTAGGGGAGGGGGTGTTCCTTCGGGGAGGAGGTGACCGAGGGCAATGGTTGGCTGGTTACGTAGTCCAGTGATAACTGTGGCTAGTCATAGGGGAATAGCTAGGCCCATGTTTAAAGATAGTTGTGTTGTGGGGGTGAAAGTGTAGGGAAGTAGGCCTAGCATATTTAGTGTGGTGAGAAACAATATTAGGGAAGTGAGCAGTAAAGCTCACTTGTGCCCGCTTGGGTTTAGAGGTAGGAGAAGCTGCTGGGTAAATCGGTTGATAAATCAGTTTTGTAGGGTAAGTAGGCGGTTGTCTAGTCACCGGGGAGAGGGGGCTGGGAAAAGTAATAGTGGGAGGCAGAGGGCCAGGGCCACCAATGGAACCCCTAGGAAAGAGGGACTTATAAATTGGTCGAAGAAGTTTAGAACCATGGTCAGGCTCAAGGTTGTATCATGAGTGCCTCTAGGGCTTCGGGGCTTGGTGCGTCTGGGAAAGTGTGGGGTATAAGCTTTAGGGGGAGGACGGTTAGGAGAATTAGCCAGGAGAAGATTAGGATGGCAAGTCAGGGGGAGGGGTTGAGCTGGGGCATATCACCAAGGGTGGTTGGGAGTCACCATTCTTTAGCTTAAAAGGCTAACGCTAGGCCCGGCTTAGCTTCTTAGTGAGGAGTCCTGAAGTATTAAAGATGATCAGTTTTCAAAGTGTTCTAGCGGAACAGCTTCGACTACGATGGGTATAAAACTATGGTTGGCGCCACAGATTTCAGAGCATTGACCGTAGAATACCCCCGGTCGGGATGTGATGAATGCTGTTTGGTTTAAGCGTCCGGGGACGGCGTCCATTTTTACGCCGAGGGCTGGGACTGCTCAGGAGTGGAGTACATCTTCGGCAGTTACTAAGACTCGGACTGGGGAGTCAACGGGAACAACTATCCGGTGGTCTGCTTCTAATAGTCGGAATTGACCGGGGCTGAGATCTTGGGTGGGGATTATGTACGAGTCAAATGCGAGGTCCTCGTAGTCAGTGTATTCATAGCTTCAGTACCATTGGTGGCCGATAGCTTTGATGGTGAGGTGGGGGTCATTAATTTCGTCTATAAGGTATAAGATTCGGAGGGAGGGTAGGGCAATTAAAATCAGAATGATAGCTGGGAGAATGGTTCAGATGATCTCGATTTCTTGGGAGTCAAGAATATATTTGTTTGTTAACTTAGTTGAGACCATTGCAATGATGATGTAGAGGACCAGGGTGCTAATGAGAAAGACGATTATCAGGGCGTGGTCATGGAAATGTAGTAGTTCTTCCATGACTGGGGAAGCTGCGTCTTGAAATCCTAGTTGTGAGGGATGTGCCATTGTTTGTTCAAAACACGTGGGGGCAAACCCACAATATTGCTTCGACAAAGCAACGTAATATTTCTTTTACTAGTGTCTTAATGAAGAAAGTGGCAGAGTGGTGATGTGGTTGGCTTGAAACCAGCCTACGGGGGTTCGACTCCTCCCTTTCTCGTCTAGTTTGTTTGTACTTGCACAAAGGCAGGCTCTTCAAATGTGTGGTAAGGGGGCGGGCAGCCATGTAGTCATTCTACATTTGTTGTGGTTAGTTCTACTGAGAGAACTTCACGTTTAGCTGTGAAGGCCTCCCAGATAATAAATAAGAACATAATTACTGCCATTAGAGAGATTAATGATCCGATTGAGGAGACAGTGTTTCATAGAGTGTAAGCATCTGGGTAGTCTGAGTAGCGTCGAGGTATGCCGGCTAGCCCAAGGAAGTGTTGAGGGAAGAATGTGAGGTTGACACCTAAGAATATTACACCAAATTGGGCTTTAGTTCATGTACTGTGCAGGGTGTACCCTGAGAATAGGGGGAATCAGTGCACGAAAGCTGCGAGGATGGCAAAGACGGCTCCCATAGATAAGACGTAGTGGAAGTGGGCTACGACATAGTATGTGTCGTGAAGGACAATGTCTAGGGAGGAGTTGGCTAGTACAATCCCTGTTAGGCCCCCGACTGTAAACAAGAAAATAAAACCAAGAGCTCATAAGAGGGGGGTCTCTCATTTAATTGCCCCTCCATGCAGGGTTGCCAGTCAACTAAAGACTTTGACACCAGTTGGAATTGCGATGATTATTGTGGCAGATGTGAAGTATGCCCGGGTGTCTACGTCCATGCCAACAGTGAATATGTGGTGGGCTCAAACAATAAATCCTAGGAGGCCGATGGCTATCATAGCTCACACCATCCCCATGTAACCAAAGGGTTCTTTTTTCCCTGAGTAGTAAGCAACAATGTGCGAGATTATCCCGAAACCTGGGAGGATGAGGATGTATACTTCGGGGTGGCCAAAGAATCAAAACAGGTGCTGGTACAGGATAGGGTCGCCGCCTCCCGCGGGGTCAAAAAAAGTCGTGTTCAGGTTTCGGTCGGTGAGAAGTATTGTGATGCCCGCAGCAAGGACAGGTAGGGAGAGTAAAAGGAGGACTGCGGTAATTAAAACGGACCATACGAATAGGGGTGTTTGGTATTGAGAGATGGCTGGGGGCTTCATGTTGACGATTGTAGTAATAAAGTTAATGGCCCCTAGAATTGATGACACCCCTGCTAGATGAAGGGAAAAAATTGTCAGGTCGACAGAAGCCCCAGCATGGGCGAGGTTTCCCGCTAGTGGGGGGTAGACGGTCCACCCGGTCCCCGCCCCAGACTCCACCCCGGAGGAAGCAAGAAGTAGAAGGAAAGAGGGGGGGAGCAGTCAGAAGCTTATATTATTCATGCGGGGGAATGCTATGTCTGGGGCCCCAATCATTAGTGGGATAAGTCAGTTTCCGAACCCCCCGATTATAATTGGTATAACTATAAAGAAAATTATTACAAAGGCATGTGCCGTAACAACCACATTATAAATCTGGTCGTCTCCTAAAAGTGCGCCGGGTTGGCTCAGTTCGGCACGGATGAGTAAGCTTAAAGCTGTGCCTACTATTCCAGCTCAGGCACCAAAAATTAAGTATAGGGTGCCGATGTCTTTATGATTGGTCGAGAAAAATCAGCGTGTGGTTTCCACAGGTAAGGTGGCTGAGCTAAGTGGTGGGTTGTAGCCCCATAGATAGAGGTTCGAGTCCTCTCCTTATCAAGCCCTGGGGTGTCATCATGTTAGATTGCAAATCTAAAGAAGTAGATTATCGTCTACCGGGGCTTTCCCCCGCCTCTGGCCGCCGTCAGGCGGGGGAAAGGTAGATGGATGCTCGCTGGTTTGGGCGTTTAGCTGTTAACTAAAAGTTTGTAGGGTCGAGGCCTACCCATCTAGTAAGGCTTTATCTTAATTAAAGTGTCTGTTTTGCATGCAGGAGATGTGGGGTAACGTCCCGCAAGTCTTACAGGGGCTGGGAGGTTTTCACTCCCGCTTAGGGCTTTGAAGGCCCTTGGTCTGATTGTTAGCCTAAGCCTCTTACAGGGCTAGTAAGGTGGCCAGAGCTGGGGTTGAGGGGAGCAGGAGGGTGGTTAGTGTGGCGGAGATGGCCAGAGGCATTGCGGGGTGGGGGGGGTGAAGCCGTCAAGGGGCTGTGCCGACTAGGCTGTTTGGTGATATTGTCAGGGCTATTGTGTATGAAAGTCGTAAGTAAAAGTAGAGGCTTAGGAGAGCGCTGAGTGCGGCTAGGGTTGCAGGTAGGGCTAGGCCCTGTTTTGTCAGTTCTTGTAGGATTAGTCATTTTGGTATGAAGCCTGTTAGTGGGGGGAGGCCTCCTAGGGATAGTAGGATCAAAGGTGTGATGGTTGTGAGGGCAGGGGCCTTTGCTCAAGAGGTGGCTAGAGCATTAATGCTCGTGGAGTTGTTTAGTTTGAATACAAGGAAAGTTGAAGATGTCATGGCCAGATAGGTGGTTAGGGTGAGGAGGGTGAGGGAGGGTGAAAATTGTAGTACGAGGATTATTCAGCCTAGGTGAGCGATGGAGGAGTAGGCTAAAATCTTTCGCAGTTGTGTCTGGTTTAGCCCCCCTCAACCGCCGACTAAAGTGGAAGTTAGTCCCAAAGATACAAGGATTGTTGGGTTGGATGGCTGGAGTTGCAGAATAAGGGCAAAGGGGGCGAGTTTTTGCCAGGTGGAGAGGATGAGTCCGGTGGTAAGGTCAAGGCCCTGCAGTACTTCGGGGAGTCATGAGTGTAGGGGAGCTAGTCCGAGTTTAAGGGCAAGGGCGATGATAATTATGGTCGTAGGCAGGGGGTGAGATATTTGTTGAATGTCCCACTGCCCGGTTAGTCAGGCATTGGTGGTGCTTGCGAATAGGAGTATAGCAGCGGCTGCTGCTTGGGTGAGAAAGTATTTTGTGGTGGCTTCAACTGCTCGGGGGTGGTGGTGTCGTGCTATAAGTGGGAGGATGGCAAGGGTGTTTATTTCGACCCCTATTCAGGCGAGTAGTCAGTGTGAGCTTGCAAAGGTGATAGTGGTTCCTAGGCCTAGGCCTAAAAACAAGGTTGATAAGATGTAAGGGCTCATTAGTAGAGGGAGGAGATTAACCTACATTGCCGGGGCATGGGCCCGAAAGCTTGATTAGCTGACTCTACTAGGAAGTGGTGTAGTGGAGGTTGATAAGATGTAAGGGTTCATTAGTAGAGGGAGGAGATTAACCTACATTGCCGGGGCATGGGCCCGAAAGCTTGATTAGCTGACTCTACTAGGAAGTGGTGTAGTGGGAGCACTAGGATTTTTGATGTCCTCAGGTTGGGTTCGAGTCCCTTCTTCCTAAGGAGCCGGAGGGACTTTAACCTTCGTGATTCACTCTATCAAAGTGGCCCTTTGTTCAGGCACGGCTCCTATTTTATAGTTGGGGTGGCAAGCCTGCGAGTGCGATGGGGAGCGCCAGGTGTCAGAGGATGAGGGCTAGTGTAAGGGGGAGAAAATTTTTTCAGGTTAGGTGTATTAGCTGGTCGTACCGAAATCGAGGGTATGAAGCTCGCACTCATAGGAACACAATGGACAGTAGGGCTGCTTTGGTCATCAGGTTGATTGCGGTTAGCTCTGGGATTGTAGGCATGTGGGAGGCCCCTAGGAATAGGGTGGCGGAGAGTGTGTTCATGAGTAGGATGTTGGCGTACTCTGCTAAGAAGAATAGGGCGAAGGGACCTCCTGCGTATTCTACGTTAAATCCTGAAACTAGTTCGGATTCTCCCTCAGTGAGGTCAAAGGGGGCCCGGTTAGTCTCTGCCAGGGTGGAGATATACCATATTGCAGCTAGGGGTCAGGCTGGTAAAATTAGTCAGACGGCTTCTTGGGTGGTGTTGAAGGTCTGTAGGGTGAAGCCTCCAGTAAAGATAATGGTGCTGAGTAAGATCAGGCCCAGGCTTACCTCGTAGGAGATGGTTTGGGCGACAGCTCGAAGGGCCCCGATTAGGGCATATTTTGAGTTGGATGCTCATCCTGAGCCAAGGATGGAGTAGACTGCAAGACTTGATAAAGCCAGGACGAAAAGAATACCAAGGTTTAGGTCGACAACGGGGTAGGGGAGGGGTATAGGTGCCCATAACGTCAGGGCTAAGGTTAGTGCCAGTATGGGTGTTGTTAGGAATAGAAGTGGGGAGGAGGTTGAAGGTCGAACTGGCTCCTTGATAAAAAGTTTAACCCCATCAGCGATGGGTTGTAGCAAGCCGTAAGGGCCTACAACGTTTGGGCCTTTACGCAGTTGCATATAGCCTAGGACTTTTCGTTCGATTAGGGTTAGAAATGCGACGGCTAGAAGTACGGGGACAATAAAAGTTAGGGGGTTGAGGACGTAGACTGCAAGTGTTGAGGTCATAGTTAGGGAGAGGATTTGAACCTCTGTAAAAAGGGCTTAGGCCTTCTGCATTTACCGGGTTCTGCCACTCTAGCATGCCGTTATTTCTGGCGTCAGGGTGTGTCCTTTTGCTTGTTTTAGTTGTATTCATCAAGTAAGGGAGGGGTGTGTCTTCAACAGGGGCCCCTTCTTCTCGGTCCTTGCGTACTAGAAAAGATCACGTCATAGATAGAAACTGACCTGGATTGCTCCGGTCTGAACTCAGATCACGTAGGACTTTAATTGTTGAACAAACAAACCCTTAATAGCGGCTGCACCATTAGGATGTCCTGATCCAACATCGAGGTCGTAAACCCCCTTGTCGATAGGGTCTCTAGAAGAGGATTGCGCTGTTATCCCTAGGGTAACTCGGTCCGTTGATCGGCTGTGCCGGATCTTTATGGTCAGAAATTCTGTTAATTAGAGCGGGAGCTCTTGGTTGTAGAAGGGTGTGTTTCCATTCCGCGCGGGGGTTCCTTATTACCCCGTGGTCGCCCCAACCGAAGACAGTGGAGCAGGGATGTATTTTGTTTCCGCCTTGTGTGAAGGGTGGCTGACATAGTCTGCTCTGGGGTCTAAAGCTCCATAGGGTCTTCTCGTCTTATGTTTTTATTCCCGCTTCTGCACGGGGAGATCAATTTCATTGACTAGATAGAGGAGACAGTTAAGCCCTCGTTATGCCATTCATACAGGTCTCCATTTAAAAGACAAGTGATTACGCTACCTTTGCACGGTCAAAATACCGCGGCCGTTAAACTAATAGTCACAGGGCAGGCGGGACCTCTTATTCATTGATTGCAAGAGGCGATGTTTTTGGTAAACAGGCGAGGCTTTAAATGTGTTTGCCGAGTTCCTTCTCTTTCTTTATGTCTTTCCCTTGGAGCACACCAGTGTGGGGTTAACGGTTGGTTGTTGAGGGGTTTTCTTGTTGTTTGGGTCCTTGTTCATTACACTCTTTGGTTGGGGCCGTTAAAGCTCGGTGGGGGTCCGTTCCGGGTTACACTTGTGCGGGGAGGGGGGGGGGGGTAACCCTTCTATTGCCCGTTTAGCATAATTTTTTCCCTGTTTGCATGGAAGGGCCTGGTATTTTTGGGGGAATAAGATAAAGGTTTTTGGGATAGGGGGGGGGGTGAATACTTGAGCTGTAACGCTTTCTACGAGGATGGCTGCTTTTAGGCCCACCTAGCATGTAGTCTAATAATTATGATCTTTATCCTCTCAAAAAGTTGTATCTTTTATCAAAGGGGCTGTACCCCCTTTGATTAACTCTCCTAGCTTCTTTTTGGCCAGCGGGGTCATGTGAAAGTGTGGGGGAAAGGGCTGGGAGGCTGAACTTTTATCCAAGTCTCAGGCAACCAGCTATAACTAGGCTCGGTAGGTTTTTCACCTCTACTCAAAGCTCTTCCCACTCTTTTGCCACAGAGACGGGTTTGCCCTATTTGTAGGCTGTCTTGGAGTAGCTCGCTTAGTTTCGGGGGTCCAAACTGAAGGGCTCTTTGCCTGGGTCTGCTAGCTAAATCATGATGCAAAAGGTACGAGTAAAAATCTCTGCTTTTTAGTACTTTATTGGGTTATTTCATTTCTCTTTCAGCGCTCCCTTGCGGTACTTTCTCTATCGCTCTAGTGCCCTTTTCTATCGCCTTTACTAAGGGGGGAAAATGGTTTGTTTAAGACTTTTTAGGGTATTAGGGGTTATTGATGTTTGTCTGTTGTTTTAATTAATAAGGCTAGCTATGGGGTGTCAGGGCAGCCTGATTTGCACGGGCGACTTCTCGGTGTAAGGGAGATGCTTTGCTGTCTTAGCTATGCTCTGAGTGTTCCAAGTGCACCTTCCGGTACACTTACCATGTTACGACTTGCCTCCCCTGTTGTTTGTATAGTGGTAGTTACTAAGTGTTTGTCTGGGGAGAGTGACGGGCGGTGTGTGCGTGCTTTAGGGCCAATTTCAGTACAACGCTCTATTTTGTACTTACTGCTAAATCCTCCTTCAAATACATGTTTCAATGTGTTGTCCGTGTGCACTTTGTTAGGGAATGTAGCCCATTTCTTCCCCTCTCATTCGCTACACCTCGACCTGACGTTTTGGGGCGTGCCAATTTTGCTCACTATTGGGCCTTTACAGGGTGAGCTGACGACGGCGGTATATAGGCGGGGATGGCAAGAAAGGGTGAGGTTGAACGGGGATCATCGGTTCTAGAACAGGCTCCTCTAGGTGGATCTTAAGCGCCGCCAAGTCCTTTGGGTTTCAAGTTTGCACTTGTAGTCCCCAGGCGGATAACGGGGGTAATTCATTATCATAGTTTACGGCTGGGCATAGTGGGGTATCTAATCCCAGTTTGTGTCACAGCTTTCGTGGGGTCAGAGTTCTTAAAGTCACTTTCGTAGTTGGGCTTCTTGTCTTCGGGTGCGTATAACAGCCTTGAAGGCATTTGACTTTATTTTAGTTAGCTCGTAACCACCCTTTACGCCGATGGCTATCAATTTGGGCCTCTCGTATAACCGCGGTGGCTGGCACGAGTTTTACCGGCCCTCTTAGCCTTAACTAAGTCAAGTTTTCACTTATTGCTTAATGTTTATTACTGCTGGGACCCCTTGGGGGTGTGGCTATTAGCAAGGTGTCGTGGGCTTAGTTTATTGTGCCTGATACCGGCTCCTTACGTCCCCCCCGGGGGGGGGATCATAGGGCATTTTCACAGGGGTGCGGATACTTGCATGTACAAGTTAGGCTAAAACTGATAGTAAAGTCAGGACCAAACCTTTGTGCTTACGGAGCTTTCTAGGGCTCGTCTTAACATCTTCAGTGTCATGCTTTGGTTAAGCTACGTTAGC